CTATATTACCTATTTTCTTTATTGTTTTGTTCTTTTTATTTGTGTGGAATGCGACCTTTCTACGGGTTTCTTTATTATTGATAGGAATTCTCTTGTTACGACCCGATGAATCGATTAAAACCTCAGATTCATACTAGAACCACGATGATTCAATAAAACCCTTTCAAACTAATTCCAAAAGTTCCTTGAGTAAGAACCATTGGATTATCACTTATTCAATGAATAGCTATAATGACTAAAAATCCAAAGAAACCATTATCCTTTGCTTTGATCAAAATAAGCATAAATTTGGGGTTTGAAAGAATAAAAATCTTTCGATTTATAACTTCTAAATCTTAACTCTTTGAAAAAAAAAAAATGGAAGTCCGGCCACGAGGTCTGAATATTAACTATGAATCATAGTTCTAATAAAAATTTTTAATTGATTTCATATATTCCGTGCTTCAGATACTAGGCTGAATATCTGACGAAGTAAAACCATCTCTATCAAGATGACAGACCCATTCTCTGTACTATCCATAGGATCAATTATAACAAGTCACCCACTCATATTCCGGAAATACAGAAACAAAGAAATTCCACGATCGAACTACCAAAATAGAATCGGATCAAAATCAGAGACCTAAATGCTTCACTTTGTATTGAAAAGCTAATTAATAGTTCTTATGAATCTAATTCATTGAAATTCCGTCCAGTAAAATGGAAGAATTATAAATCTCCAAAATAATAGATAGGAATACTGCAAAAAGAGCCATTGCGATACCCATCAAAGGAGTAGTTCCCCACCCAGGAGCTACTTTACCATATTCTGAATTCAACGGTTTCAATAAATCCCCTACAATAGTTCGTCTTGGACCAGATCTAGAACTACCCTCAACAGTTTGTGTAGCCATAAATCCTATTTTATATTCATTGAGATCTGTTGACTTTGTATACCATTCCATTGTAAATAAATGATCTTATCATAGATCCATCTTATCATAGATCCATTGTGGTCTTGAAACTATATAATAATGGAAACAGCAACCCTAGTTGCACTCTTTATATCTGGTTTACTTGTAAGTTTTACTGGGTACGCCTTATATACTGCTTTTGGGCAACCCTCTCAACAACTAAGAGATCCATTCGAGGAACACGGAGACTAGTTGAAGTACTGAGCCCTCCCAATATTGGGAGGCTCAGTACTTTCGATTGAGATAATGAAAAATCATTTCACCTTTTTAGTTGGAACTTTAGGGGGTTCTCGAAAAAAGATAGCGAAAAAAATGATTCCTAAAGTTGAGACTAAGAGGAATGTATAAACCAATGCTTCCATAGATTCCATCGTGGTTTACAATTATAGCTTCCATACCTGTTTAGTTGGGATCGTCTCCCGGCTAAAGAAAGAGCAAGAGTAAAAGAAAAGGTAGCGATTCAAATCAAGATTTTTCCGGTACCCTATTCACAAAACTAAAGAACTAAAGTAAAGAAAAAAAACAAAACAGTATTGTATCAGATTACTTGTCTTCTTGTAGTTGGATCCCCAAGTTTTTGGAATGCACCAAATTCCACTTGAGCATCCAAATCTGGGTCAATACCGGCGAAAACGTCTCTGAACAGGGTTCGAGCACCATGCCAAATGTGTCCGAAGAAAAAGAGCAGAGCAAACGAAGCATGTCCAAAAGTAAACCAACCCCTCGGACTGCTACGAAAAACACCATCGGATTTCAAAGTAGCCCGATCTAATTCAAAAATTTCACCCAATTGAGCGCGTCTAGCATATTTTTTCACAATAGCAGGATCGCTATAACTGACTCCATTGAGTTCGCCGCCATAGAACTCAACAGTTACACCTACTTGTTCGACACTGTATTTCGATTCTGCCCTTCTAAAAGGAACATCGGCTCTAACAATTCCGTCTCCGTCTACCAAAACAACCGGAAATGTTTCAAAAAAAGTAGGCATACGACGTACAAAAAGTTCACGACCTTCTTTATCTCTAAAGATAGGGTGTCCTAACCACCCAACGGCGATTCCATCCCCATTGTCCATTGAGCCCGCTCTGAATAGCCCCCCCTTTGCCGGATTATTGCCGATATAATCATAAAAAGCTAATTTTTCGGGAATTTTAGACCAAGCTTCGGATAAACTTTGATTTTCGGATAGCCCAGCCCCAACCCTTCGATATATTTCTTGTTGGAAGTATCCTTGATCCCATTGATAACGAGTGGGACCAAACAATTCAATCGGGGTAGTTGCCGAACCATACCACATAGTTCCAGCAACTACAAAAGCCGCAAAAAAGACAGCAGCGATACTACTGGAAAGGACGGTTTCAATATTTCCCATACGCAATCCTTTGTATAGACGTTGGGGCGGACGGACACTAAGATGGAATAGACCCGCCAATATGCCCAAAGTTCCTGCTGCAATATGATGAGAGGCTATTCCTCCCGGAACAAAAGGATCAAAACCTTCCACACCCCACGCTGGATTTACAGGTTGTACCCTTCCGGTTAGTCCATAAGGATCGGATACCCATATTCCTGGACCATACAATCCTGTTACATGAAATGCGCCAAAACCAAAGCAAGCCACCCCTGAGAGAAATAAATGAATTCCAAAAATCTTGGGCAAATCCAAAGAGGGTTTGCCTGTACGTTCATCACAAAATATTTCTAGATCCCAATACACCCAATGCCAGATAGCTGCCAAAAAGCATAAGCCAGAAAACACAATATGTGCACCGGCCACACCTTCGTAACTCCAAATACCCGGATTCGTTATAGTCCCTCCCGTGATACTCCAACCGCCCCATGAATTGGTTATTCCTAAACGAGTCATGAAGGGTATAACGAACATACCTTGTCTCCACATTGGATCAAGAACAGGGTCAGAGGGATCAAAAACCGCTAATTCGTATAGAGCCATCGAACCGGCCCAACCAGCAACCAGAGCTGTATGCATTATATGGACAGAAAGCAAACGACCGGGATCATTCAATACGACAGTATGAACACGATACCAAGGCAAACCCATGGAAATACCCCTTTCTCAACGAAAAATAGACGCTATGTAACTTTATTGCACTGGAAAAAAACTATACTATAGACCTTCCCTTTTTAGTGAACTATCTCGGGGAAAGGATTCGTTTTTGTTCTATTTTTTAAGTAATAATGTCTTTTAGTAATAATGGAACAATTTTGTTCGTAGGAACAAAAAGAAGCAGAGCAGATCTATTCTACACCCGATAAGTACCAATACGCAATGGTAGGAAGTTGATACCTTTTATATGAGTGACTGCATCTATATTTGTTCATCATTCAAAGGACCTATTTGAAAGAATTTTCCTTTATGGATTCTGTCTTCCTTTTTTATTTTTTATAAACTTATTCAATCTATGGATAAAATAGAATAAAAGATAAAATATGATTAAAAAACGATAAAAGACAATATTATTACGACAATAAAGCCATTGTTACGCTTTCACATCAAAGTGAGATATAGTAATTCATTTTTCTTTCATTTAATGCCTATTGGTGTTCCAAAAGTTCCTTTTCGAAATCCTGGCGAGGAAGATCCAGCGTGGATTGACATATAGCGCGACTTGTCAGATATTTTGGGTCATATGGTATTTCCCCGTTCTCTTACCCGATCAAGAGACCCTCTCTTTCGCCCAAGAAAGATTGATCGAATTATCAAAAATCGAATTTGGAGCGTGAAATGAAATGAAGTGCAATTCAATCTATTTTTTCGGAGGGGGGTATACAGATTAATATTCTCAATTATAATAATTTATGGTTGGCTTGGTTAGACCAATAAAATGAAATATCCAGGCTCCGTTTAGAAAAAAAACCAATTGGTAATATATCTATGATTACCACTTCAATATATATATTCTATTTAGAATATATATCGAAGTGATCTCAAACTATTAATGAGTAATATGATGAATGCGTTGAATATTTTTTATTTGGTTGGCAGGAAACATAAAAAAATGAAAACAAAAAAGGGGTCGTAGCAAAAAGACGTGGTATTGGGGCATTTGTCCTATATGTGCAAATCAAAATTGGGCGGATCTTTACTCGGAGTAGAGCATAAACCTAAAAGAATTGAAGAGGACCATTCAGGAACAAGAAAATTACATCGCGATTGGGGTTGGATCCCGATGAAACAATACATCAATGAGAAGTTAATCCGATAAGCTTAGTGAAATCTTTTTTATTTATAGTATAGGTATTTAATTTATATATAAATTAAACAGACCAAAACTCATCTTTCTTGAAAAATGCAATAAAAAAAGCCCCTTTGTTACAAATTAAAAAGAACCTGCTATGAATATGAAAAAAGAAAGAAAGCTAGAATCTCCACATTGATTCTTTTTTTTTCGCAATTTTTTTTGTGTTGAACCGTATGCATCAAAAGGTGCGTGTACGGTTCCTAAAGGATACAATTTTATCCGAATCAACCGACTTTATCGAGAAAGATTACTTTTTTTAGGACAGGGGATTGATAGCGAGATATCGAATCAACTTATTAGTCTTATGGTATATCTCAGTATAGAGGATGAGACCAAAGATCTGTATTTCTTTATAAACTCTCCCGGCGGGTGGGTAATACCCGGAGTGGCTATTTATGATACTATGCAATTTGTGCGACCAGATATACAGACGGTATGCATGGGATTAGCCGCTTCAATGGGATCTTTTATTCTGGTCGGGGGAACAATTACCAAACGTCTAGCATTCCCTCACGCTTGGCGCCAATGATTTTTTTATTTGATTTGAAAGAAAAAAAGAAGACTATGCCTGCGCGCTATATGAAATATGAATATTTAAGTAATAATAGCATGGCACTTCGAATTCGATATAAAAAGAAAAAATTTTCAAAATACTTACATTATGTATCGAAAGAGTAGTATGGGATAAAAGGTATTTCCAATTTTATCTGATCTATCGGGAGGCCCTTTTCAGCGTCACAAACTTTTTTTTTCACGCCGAAGAGCTCTTAACAATATTAATAAAGAATACGAAAAAAAAAGAAACTTTGGGATTGCTAAATAACAGACGAAATAAATATATAAAGCAACGGAGCCATCATAGTATTTTTTAACTACTCCAAAAAGAAGGGTGGTTATTGGGTCGTTTACCTATGTAAAACTGATAAACCTTCTTTTTTTTCTTCGATGTAAGGTTAAAAAGGGTATATATACATAGTAAATTCCATTGTAGAGCCGTATGCAATGCGCACAAAATGCCTGTACGGTTGTTCAATTCTATCTTTTTTTCTTATTATTTTATTTCTTTTTTTATTCTTTATTTCCTCGCCTTTCATCGTGTCATCATGCAAGATAGAGGAGAGGGACTATTTATTATATCACCAGGGTAATGATCCATCAACCCGCTACTTCTTATTATGAAGCACAGACAGCAGAATTTATCCTGGAAGCGGAAGAACTACTGAAGATGCGCGAAACCATCACAAGGGTTTATGCACAAAGAACAGGCAAACCCTTCTGGGTTGTTTCTGACGACCTGGAAAGAGATATTTTTATGTCAGCACCAGAAGCCCAAGCTCATGGAATTATTGATCTTGTAGCGGTTCAATAAAAAATAACAGAACAGGGATTTCACGCAAATCCGCTATTTGATATTTTATCTTCTTACCGGGTTTAAGCTTCCTTTTTCTATTAATTAATCTAGTAATATCGAAATTTTATAAATTGAATCTATTAATAGATTAATGATTCATAATCGTCCGGTTAGGATCGATCTAAACCAGCTCATTATGTATATGATTCAACATGCCAACTATTAAACAACTTATTAGAAACACAAGACAGTCAATCAAAAATGTTACGAAATCCCCTGCTCTTGGGGGATGTCCTCAGCGACGAGGAACATGTACTAGGGTGTATGTGCGACTCGTTCAGATCATGTGCTAGGCCACAAGAAAGAAAGCAATTGATCCAGTATCGGCGATCAGTACCAATGAATAGGATCGAATGAAAGAACCCCGTTTACAATCTAAAACTAAAAAAGGTAAAGCTAAAAAAAAAGGATCTATCATATCCTTCTATTGTGGTGTGGTATCGAATTTATGGTTTGCATTGGTGCCAAATCCAATCACTTCTGTTTTTAATTTACGATGAGAAAGAATTCCTATTGGTAGCAAAAGGTGTCCATTAAGCAGGAAATCCTATTTAAAGAAAGATTATTCCCTTATTCTTGACTCTTGCAAGAACGGACTAACAGGGTCAGCTACTCAGCAAACCTTCATAATTAAATACCGTTACTGTATAGATGGGTCTCATTGTGAAAGACCCATTATTGGATAATTTTGGGTAGAGCCAAAGAGTGTGAACTGTACAAGTTAACAATAAAATGGATTAAATTGAGGGAAGGGGCTCCGGTGTATAGAGAGGACCTCACCGTTTAAGAAGAAACCATAGAAACGATGGAACCCACTATACTCATTTCTATTTACTACTTTTTTATTTACTATGTTTTTTTTGATACCTAGTATCAAAAAAATTTCTTATTTCGAGACGCAACGAAAAGCCTAGAAAGAAAAAAAAAAAGAAAAAATCGTGGTCGGGAAGGTTATAGTAGCAAAAGCCGTTGGAATTTAAATTTTATACATTGGAAGAATCCGTTTTGTTATTAATAGACTAGGAGGGGGGAAAGAAATAACTGAAAGAAAAGAAATCAATTAGTTATTCATCAAAGTTTCATTTTTTTAATGACCAGAATTAAACGAGGATATATAGCTCGAAGACGTAGAACAAAAATTCGTTTATTTGCATCAAGCTTTCGAGGGGCTCATTCACGACTTTCTCGGACTATTACTCAACAGAAAATAAGAGCTTTGGTTTCATCTCATCGGGATAGAGGTAGGCAAAAGAGAGATTTTCGGCGTTTGTGGATCACTCGGATAAATGCAGTAAGTCGAGACAATAAAATATACTATAGTTATAGTATACTAATAAAAAATCTGTACAAGAGACGTTTGCTTCTTAATCGTAAAATACTTGCACAAATAGCTATATTAAATAGGAATTGTCTTTATATGATTTCTAATGAGATCATAAAATAAGATAAGGAGATTGGAAGGAATCCATTGGATTTTTTAAAATGGAGTTCCCTGGAGAATGAACTCCGGGAAGGTAGAGTAGAAATTAGTATCATAAAATATGATCATATGAGAAAGTTGTCAAAATGAATAAACACGTTCAATAAACAATAAAAAATTTTATTCTTCTTCCCCAATTCGGTTTTTTTCTTCCGACACGATAATCAAATCTAGATTCTCCGCTTTTTCGAACAAAATGTCAATTCGCATTTGAGTTCGGATTGGAATTTTATTTTGATTCAATTGAAGAGTAAGTCTATTTATTTTTAGTTCTAAGACCTGTAGTTCTAGTGGTTGACTCGCTTCTTTCAAATTGTTTCTCATTATTAAGAAAGGGTAACGAAGATAAAATACGAGCTTGTTTTATAGCAATGGTAATTAATCGTTGTTGTTTTAAGGTCAATCTATTCACCCGTCTAGATAATATTTTTCCTTGTTCACTAATAAATCGACTAATTAAACTCATGTTTCTATAATCAATTCGATCCCCCGATTGGATCGGGGGCAAACGCCTACGAAAAGATCGCTTGGATTTAAGAAAGAATCGCTTGGATTTATCCATGGTTTGTTTATTCCTTATCCCGAAAATCCTACTCCTATTTTGATCGGATCAAAACAAAAATGATCAAAAATGAAATGATTTAGAATTCATAAACAGGATTTGTTTCTATTTCATTATATTAAAATCAATATATGTTATATATATTGTTATATAATATGTCGTTTTTCATCTTCCTTGGATTGGAAAGCAGACACGTAGGCGATCGGTTCGATCTATTTCTTTATCTCCCCGTGAATCATATGTTTGTAACAAAAGGGACAGAATTTTCTCAATTCCAATCGACTAGGCGTATTATGTCGATTCTTTTGAGTAATATATCTGGAAATGCCCGTTGATTCTTTATTAACACGGTTTCGAACACAGCCGGTACATTCCAAAATAACCATTACTCGGACATCTTTACCCTTCGCCATGAACCTCCTTTGGGTTTTTGACTGACTCAATTCTTCTATTTTCCAATCCGAAGGGAAGCAAAGGAACAAAAAAAAAATAGAAGTTGCGAACTCGAAATCAAATTATGAACGATTTCGTTCCAATCAATCAATATAGTAATAATAAGTAATATGATGATTTCTACCTACATTTAGAATTTAAAAATCTAAACCACCGAACAGTATTTCATTTTTCATTTAAGTATCTTGTATGATATTGTTGCCACAGTCATCCCATTTCCGTTCTTACTCTATTAGTAATTGTATTTTAGCCTGGATCCGAGTTCTTAGTTTCACTAGAGTGAATCCGCTTTTATTCTTTTTCTTTTCTTTTCTAACTTATTCTAATTAGAAAAAAAGAAGCCGAAGGGGGGATGAGTCACAGATATTTAATTGTATTTCGAATCTTCTTCACCCCTTCCCACCTCACTAACTAGAATGAAAAAAAGGGAAATATCAACGCATCCGGAAATAAACGATTGATCTCTATCAATAAACCTGCTAAAGAACCGAACCATAGAGTACTTACTACCGGTGCCACGGAGAGGTATGTTTTTAGATCTCGCATTTAAAATCCTCCTTCTTTATTCGTTATTGTAATTTTTTTTTCTAATTTGTAATACAGAATGAAAATACATATATGACCAGATACGTAGTTAATGTCTGACCACTTGTATTTGTACGCAGAATCCCTAATTCAAATTGAAATGTACAACGATTCAGTACATATTCCTTTTCTTAAAACAAAAAAATACATCCTCCTCTACCCGAGAATTCCCGAAAAATATGAATTTTTTTTACGGCGGGTTTATTCTTTATTTAATACGTATAGAATATAAGTATTTTCTTATTATATGATATGCGACCAAAAAGAAGAAATGGCAATACAATTTGTGTATATTAATGATAGAAATAAAGATCTGGAAAACAAGATAGAGATTCTCTACAATGACACTGTAGACCGATTGAAAGGGATGTAGCGCAGCTTGGTAGCGCGTTTGTTTTGGGTACAAAATGTCACGGGTTCAAATCCTGTCATCCCTACCTATTACTTATCTTATGCGCAGTAACGAGGGATCCATTTCAATTGATTAAAATTAAAATAGGATATAAAAAAAAAATCTTTAATTTTATTATATTATTTATGATAGTATATACATGCAAGATGTATTGGGTTACAAAATTATTAGTGTAATAATAACGCGCTCTTAGTTCAGTTCGGTAGAACGTGGGTCTCCAAAACCCGATGTCGTAGGTTCAAATCCTACAGAGCGTGATGCCATCCTTGTTATTTGTTAGGTCGAAAATTACACTGAAATAATTAAACAGCAATCCTAATTTGACCTCCTGTAGATTAAAGAAAATAGGAAGGAGGTCAATCAAAAAAAACAGATGGTAATTAATCAAAGGTCCAATTGATCACCACGTCTGTATTGTAAATATGCAGTTACGAATAATCCAGCCAAAGTAATAGGAATTAGACCTAAGACGATTCCAAATAGAAAAACTTCAATCATTTCAATTTCTTTGAACGGAGAAAAGGAGAGGTAATATCTATCCTTAAATATTAATCCGTATTACCCATGAATCTCAACGACCAAGAATTGGAAATAGGCCGGGTAAGGAACTATAGAATATATGAACTACCACAGAAGGATTTTTTTGAGTAATTGTTCATTCACTTAATTTCAAATAAGTCGTATCTTGTTTAGCCCGATAAATAGAGCCGAGGTTATAGTCAAAGCTGCTAGTAGAAAACCGAAATAACTAGTTATAGTAAGCATAAAGAGGCTAAATGAAATATGTTCTTTTTATACATATGTTTATAAAGCACTTTCCTAAGTTTCCATTTTTGAAAGATACGGGGGATAAGCAAAACAAAAATACCAATTGAAAG